AATGAATTGCCTGATAAAAGGGTTACCTTGATAGGGTAAATAATGCAATTAGTATTGCATTCATTATATTTAATAGAATTAAACTATTTCTAAAAGTATCAAAAACTTTTGTGCATCATACACCAAAATATATTTTTATTTTATAATAAATATCATTTAATCATAGTATAATAAATACAAAGTACCAACTAATTTAAATAGCATATTTAAATTTTTAACAAAAAGATAAGCTAATCAAGCTACTGGGTTCATACCCCATTTATAAAGGTTTTAACCCTTTTCTTTTTAATTTTTAATAATTCAGCAAAAATTATATTTTTTTTTATCTTAATGACAGGAACTTTAATTACTATCTCTTCAAATTCTTGATTAGGTGCCTGAATAGGGCTAGAAATTAATTTGTTATCATTTATCCCCCTAATAAATAGTAACGACTTAACTTCTTCAGAAGCCTCACTAAAGTACTTTTTAACTCAAGCTATAGCCTCAGCAGTTCTTCTGTTTGCTATTATAATAATGTATTTAAATAATTACCCTATTATTCAAGATAACTCTTCATATAATAATTTAATAATTATTTCAGCACTTCTACTAAAAAGAGGGGCAGCACCCTTTCATTTTTGATTTCCTAATGTTATAGAAGGGCTCTCTTGAATAAATGCCCTCACTCTAATAACATGACAAAAAATTGCTCCCCTAATATTAATCTCTTATACAACCCAAACTACCTTTATTTTTATAGCAATTATTGCTTCAACTATTACAGGGTCATTAGGTGGACTTAATCAAACCTCCCTACGAAAATTAATAGCCTTTTCATCAATCAACCACTTAGGATGAATACTAGCAGCTATACAAGCAAATGAATCAATATGATGTATTTACTTTTCTTTTTACACATTTTTATCTTTCAGCTTAATCTTTATATTCAACCATTTCAAAATATCTCATATTAACCAATTATTTAATTCATTCTTTAATTCTAAAATCCTAAAATTCATTTTATTTTTAAATTTACTTTCACTAGGAGGATTGCCCCCATTTATTGGATTCTTACCTAAATGACTAGTTATCCAATTATTAGTATTAAAAAGTCAATACATGTTAATAACAATTATAACTGTCATAACATTAATTACTCTATTTTTTTACTTACGATTATGCTTCGCAGCATTTATGCTCAACTATTATGAAAATAATTGGGCTATTGATATAACTATTAATAACATTTCTTTTAAAATTAGATTAATTCTATCGTTTATTTCTACATTTAGATTAATTTTAATTTCCATAATTTATTTATTCTTATAGATAGTTATATAATAAGGCTTTAAGTTAATTAAACTAATAGCCTTCAAAGCTATAAATATAAGTATAAATCTTTTAAGCCTTAGTAATTTATTACTCCTTTAGAATTGCAGTCTAATGTCATTCTTGACTATAAAGCCAACCTTTGCATAAGTTTATTTATTTATAATGATTAAAAAGAATAAATTCTTATAAATAGATTTACAGTCTATCGCCTAAACTTCAGCCATTTAATCGCGACAATGGCTATTCTCAACAAATCATAAAGATATTGGAACTTTATATTTTATCTTCGGGGCCTGAGCAGGAATAGTGGGAACATCACTTAGAATTCTAGTTCGTGCTGAACTAGGACACCCAGGAGCACTAATTGGAGATGATCAAATTTACAATGTAATTGTAACAGCTCATGCCTTTGTAATAATTTTCTTTATAGTTATACCAATTATAATAGGTGGGTTTGGAAATTGACTTGTTCCCCTAATACTAGGAGCACCCGACATAGCATTCCCACGAATAAACAATATAAGATTTTGATTACTACCTCCTTCCCTTACGCTACTATTAGTAAGAAGTATAGTAGAAAATGGAGCTGGTACAGGTTGAACAGTTTACCCTCCCCTATCATCTGTTATCGCCCACGGAGGAGCATCAGTTGACCTAGCTATCTTTTCTCTTCACTTAGCAGGGATCTCCTCAATTTTAGGAGCAGTTAACTTCATTACAACAGTAATTAACATACGATCAACAGGGATTTCATTTGATCGAATACCTCTTTTCGTTTGAGCAGTTGCACTAACAGCACTTCTACTTTTACTATCTTTACCAGTTTTAGCAGGGGCTATTACTATATTATTAACAGACCGAAACCTAAATACCTCATTTTTTGACCCTGCGGGAGGAGGAGACCCTATTCTCTATCAACACTTATTCTGATTTTTTGGACACCCAGAAGTTTATATTTTAATTCTACCAGGATTCGGAATAATCTCTCATATTATTAGTCAAGAATCAGGGAAAAAGGAAACATTTGGATCCCTAGGAATGATTTATGCTATAATAGCAATTGGTCTTTTAGGATTTATTGTATGGGCCCATCATATATTTACAGTAGGAATAGATGTAGATACTCGTGCTTATTTCACTTCAGCTACAATAATTATTGCTGTACCTACAGGTATTAAAATTTTTAGTTGATTAGCCACACTACATGGTACTCAATTAAACTATTCCCCAACCTTACTATGAGCTCTAGGATTTGTATTTTTATTCACAGTAGGAGGATTAACAGGAGTTGTTCTTGCTAATTCATCAGTAGACATTATTCTTCATGACACATATTATGTAGTAGCTCATTTCCACTATGTATTATCAATAGGAGCAGTATTTGCTATTATAGCGGGGTTTATCCACTGATACCCCTTATTTACAGGACTAGTACTAAATCCTAAGTGACTAAAAAGTCAATTTATTATTATATTTATTGGAGTAAATTTAACATTCTTTCCACAGCACTTTTTAGGATTAGCTGGTATACCTCGACGTTACTCAGATTACCCAGACGCTTACACAACATGAAATGTAGTCTCTACAATTGGGTCATCTATCTCTTTACTAGGAATTTTATTTTTCCTATTTATCATTTGAGAAAGTTTAGTAACACAACGACAAGTAATTTATCCTATACAACTTAGTTCTTCAATTGAATGACTTCAAAATACCCCACCAGCTGAACACAGTTATTCAGAATTACCTCTTTTAACTAATTTATGGCAGACTAGTGCAATGGATTTAAGCTCCATATATAAAGTATTTTACTTTTATTAGAAACCAATGACAACATGAGCTGCCCTTGGCCTTCAAGATAGTGCCTCCCCTCTCATAGAACAACTCACCTTCTTTCATGATCACGCTTTAATAATTTTAGTAATAATTACAACATTAGTAGGCTATTTAATATTTATACTATTCTTTAATTCTTATACTAACCGAAATCTTTTACACGGTCAAACTATTGAAGTAATTTGAACAATCCTCCCAGCAATCGTCCTTCTATTTATTGCTTTCCCTTCTCTACGACTACTATATTTATTAGATGAAATTAATGAGCCCTCAGTTACATTAAAAGCTATTGGTCATCAATGATATTGAAGCTACGAATATTCAGATTTCATAAATGTAGAATTTGATTCATATATAATCCCAACTAATGAATTAGCAGTAGATGGATTCCGACTTCTAGACGTTGATAATCGAGTAATCCTGCCCATAAATTCACAAATTCGAATTTTAGTAACAGCCGCAGATGTAATTCACTCATGAGCAGTACCAGCCCTAGGAGTAAAAGTTGATGGAACCCCTGGTCGATTAAACCAAACTAATTTCCTAATAAATCGCCCCGGTTTATTTTATGGTCAATGTTCAGAAATTTGCGGAGCTAATCATAGATTTATACCTATTGTAATTGAAAGACTTCCTGTAAATCATTTTATCAAATGAGTAACTAATAGAACTAATTCATAACTTTCATTAGATGACTGAAAGCAAGTACTGGTCTCTTAAACCACTTCATAGTAAATTAGCACTTACTTCTAATGGAAAAAATTAGTTAAAAAATAACATTAGTATGTCAAACTAAAATTATTAAACTATTTAATATTTTTTAATGCCTCAAATAGCTCCTATTGGCTGATTAAGTTTATTTATTATCTTTTCAATCACTTTTATTTTATTTAGTATAATAAATTATTATTCTGTAATTCCTAAAACACCTAAAACAGAAACTTCAAAAAGTTACTCAACAACTTCTTTAAACTGAAAATGATAACAAATTTATTCTCTGTATTCGATCCCTCATCAAGTATTTTCAATTTATCATTAAATTGAATAAGAACATTCTTAGGACTTTCTGTAATTCCTTCCGCTTACTGACTAATACCCTCACGATGGCATATTTTCTGAAATTCAATCCTTATTACACTTCACAAAGAATTCAAAACACTTTTAGGACCATCAGGACATTCAGGATCAACTTTTATTTTCGTTTCTTTATTTTCACTAATTTTGTTTAATAATTTTATAGGACTATTTCCCTATATTTTTACAAGAACAAGTCACTTAACACTTACATTGACTCTAGCTTTACCTTTATGACTATGTTTTATATTATATGGATGAATAAATCACACACAACACATATTTGCTCATCTAGTCCCTCAAGGAACTCCCGCAGTTCTCATACCATTTATAGTATGTATTGAAACTATTAGAAATATTATCCGACCTGGAACTTTAGCCGTTCGACTAGCAGCTAATATAATTGCAGGACATTTATTACTCACCCTTTTAGGAAACACTGGGCCCTCCCTTTCTTATGCAATTGTATCTCTTCTGTTAGTTGGTCAAATTGCATTACTAGTATTAGAATCAGCAGTTGCTATCATCCAATCATATGTATTTGCAGTTCTAAGCACATTATATTCTAGAGAAGTAAATTAATGTCAACACATTCAAATCACCCATTCCATTTAGTAGACTACAGCCCCTGACCTTTAACAGGAGCAATTGGAGCTATAACCTCGGTATCAGGATTAGTTAAATGGTTCCATCAATATGATATTTCTTTATTTGTTTTAGGAAATATTATCACTATTTTAACAGTATATCAATGATGACGAGATGTTTCACGAGAAGGAACTTTCCAAGGATTACACACTTTACCTGTTACACTAGGATTACGATGAGGAATAATTCTATTCATTGTATCAGAAGTTTTATTTTTTGCATCATTCTTCTGAGCATTTTTCCACAGAAGCTTATCTCCAGCCATTGAACTAGGAGCTATATGACCTCCAGCAGGAATTCAACCTTTTAATCCATTCCAAATTCCTTTATTAAATACAGCTATTTTACTATCTTCAGGAGTTACTGTTACATGGGCCCACCACAGTTTAATAGAAGGTAATCATTCTCAAGCGACACAAGGGCTATTTTTCACCGTTCTGCTAGGAATCTATTTTACTATTCTTCAAGCGTATGAATATATTGAAGCACCATTTACTATTGCAGATTCAGTTTACGGATCTACTTTTTTCATAGCAACAGGGTTCCACGGAATCCATGTATTAATTGGAACAACATTTCTTCTAGTATGTTTAATCCGCCACTTAAACAACCACTTTTCTAAAATCCATCATTTTGGATTTGAAGCAGCCGCCTGATACTGACATTTCGTTGATATTGTTTGGCTTTTCCTTTATATCTCAATTTACTGATGAGGGGGATAATTAATTTTTATCTATATAGTATATAAGTATATTTGACTTCCAATCATAAGGTCTACTAATCAGTAGTATAGATAATTTTTTCAATTGGTATTATAGCAACAATTTTAATTATTATTACCAGTGTAGTAATAATATTAGCCTCTACTTTGTCAAAAAAAGCACTAGCAGACCGTGAAAAGTGCTCCCCATTTGAATGCGGATTTGACCCTAAATCTTCCTCACGACTACCCTTCTCCCTACGGTTTTTTCTAGTTACTATTATTTTCTTAATTTTTGATGTAGAAATTGCCCTTATTTTACCTATAATTTTAATTATCTCAGTATCTAATATCATAATATGAACTACAACAAGAATTGTATTTATTATTATTTTAATTATTGGACTGTATCATGAATGAAATCAAGGTATATTAAATTGATCAAATTAGGGTTGTAGTTAATTATAACATTTGATTTGCACTCAAAAAGTATTGAAATATCAATCTACCTTATAATAATTAGAATATGAAGCGATCTATTGCAATTAGTTTCGACCTAATCTTAGGTAATTAAATACCCTTATTCTAATAAACAAAAATTAAAATGTTATTTAAATTTTAATTGAAGCCAAAAAGAGGCTTATCACTGTTAATGATAGAACTGAGATTAATCTCCAATTAAAGAAGTATAGGGTTCAAGAAAAAGCTGCTAACTTTTATCTTTTAATGGTTAAACTCCATTTGTACTTCTATTTATATAGTTTAACAAAAACATTACATTTTCATTGTAAAAATAAAAATTTCTTTTTTTATAAATTACTAAATTTAATACACTACATTCAAGAATTATACAATTACTTTGACATCTTCAGTGTCATGCTCTATCTTAAGCTACTTGAATAATAAATTAAAAAAAATGAAAACAGGAAAATAATCCATAAAACAAATAATAAAAGATAAATTTTTAAATTATTATTATGCATAACAGTCACATACTGAGAATGCTTAACTAATTCATTATATAAATTTTGCCCCCCTAAAAATTCAGATCACCCCTGATCAAAAGATTTACACACTCTTATCCCTAAAACTAAAGGATAATTAATAATACCATAAGTTGAAATATAAGGCATAAATCATATAGAACCAGAAAAATAACTTAATAAATAATTATTTAAAGACTTATTAAAATAAAATAAAGAAACATTAGAAATTAAATAGCCTAATAAACCTCCTACTACACAAACAAATAAAGTTAATAATTTTAAATAGCTAGGCAAACAAATTATATAAGGAGTTGGAAAAATTAGTCAACTTAATATTCTACCCCCCACAATTCTCATAATTAATAAACCACTTATACCTCGCAACATAACTCAACCCTCATCTCTAAGCATATTCAAAGAACCACAATTTAATTCCCCTGTTATAGAATAATAAACCAACCGAAAAGAATAACAAACAGTCAGCCCAGTAGAAAAAAAATAAAGAAAAAAAGAAAATATATTAATATAACTTAATGAGACAATTTCCAGAATCAAATCCTTAGAATAAAATCCAGCTAAAAAAGGCATCCCACATAATGCTAAATTAGCTACATTAAAACAACCAGAAGTTAAAGGCATATAAACCCCCAATCCCCCCATTAAACGGATATCTTGAGAATTATTTATATTATGAATAATAGCACCAGCACACATAAACAATAAAGCTTTAAATAAGGCATGTGTTAATAAATGAAAGAAAGCAAGCTTATAAAACCCTATAGATAAAATTCTTATTATTAAACCTAACTGTCTAAGTGTAGAAAGAGCAATAATTTTCTTTAAATCAAATTCAAAATTAGCTCCTAACCCCGCTATAAATATTGTTAATCCAGAAAGTAATAATAATAAATCTCCCAACCATCTTCCTCTTAATAAGATATTAAACCGAATTAGTAAGTATACCCCCGCAGTAACTAAAGTTGAAGAATGAACTAAAGCCGAAACAGGTGTAGGAGCAGCCATGGCCGCTGGTAACCAAGAAGAAAAGGGAATCTGGGCTCTTTTAGTTATAGCAGCTAACATAATTAATAGCCCAATAATCTCTATTTCAACTCTATTCTTCATGCTTTCTAAATAAAAGATATAGTTTCAACTACCATAATTTAATATTCAAGCAATAGCTAATAAAAAAGCTACATCCCCGATCCGATTAGATAAAGCAGTAAGCATCCCAGCATTATACGACTTAACGTTTTGAAAATAAATAACTAAACAATAAGATACTAACCCCAATCCATCTCATCCTAGTAAAATTCTAATTAAATTAGGACTAATAATTAATAATATTATAGATAGTACAAATATCAAAACTAATATAATAAAACGATTAATATTTGCATCTCCTCTTATATACTCCTTTCTGTAATAAATAACTAAAGAAGCAATTAACAAAACAAAAGATATAAATAATAGTCTCATTCAATCAAACAAAAAAGTTATTACAATTCTAGTTGAATTCAGACTAATAACTTCTCATTCTAAAAAAATAGTATAATCATTTAACAAAGCCAATAATCTAGAAATAAAAAAAGTAATTCTAATAATAATTAAAGTTAAAAATCTAATTCTACAAATTGATAAATATTTCACGATCCAAAATGACAGATATCATTTCATTGACACCACAAATCAATATTTTAAATAAACTATTTAGATCTAAAGTCAAAATAAACAAATATCTCTCTTTAAAATTAATAAATTTAAAGGAAATCAATGAAGAAATAATAAAAAAAATTCACGAATTTTACCGCCTCTAAATGCATAAACCCCAGAGAAAATCTTTCCATGTTGACTATAAGCATATAAATACAAAGTATAAGCTGCACTAAAAAAAGATAATAAAGATAAAGAAACTATAGTAAGTCAAGATCAACTTACAATTCTATTCAATAAAGAAATTTCTCCTAATAAATTTAAAGAAGGAGGAGCAGCTATATTACAAGCTCTTAATAAAAATCACCACAAAGTCATTGAAGGCATAAAATTTAATAAACCCCTATTAATTAATAAACTTCGACTTCCTAACCGTTCATATGTAATATTAGCTAAACAAAATAGCCCAGATGAACACAACCCATGAGCAATTATTAAAGTATAAGAACCACAAAGACCTCAGTAAGTTAAAGTTATTAAACCCCCTAAAACAATTCCTATATGAGCAACTGACGAATAGGCAATCAAAGCCCTTAGATCAGTTTGACGTAAACAAACTAAACTAATTAAAACTCCTCCCACTAATCTAATTCTAACCCATACAAAATTATACTTTATACCTCTTAGTTGCAAAAAAGAATAAACTCGCAAAAGACCGTACCCCCCCAACTTCAACATAATTCCAGCTAAAATCATTGACCCTGAAACCGGGGCTTCAACATGGGCCTTAGGTAATCACAAATGAACCAAAAACATAGGCATTTTGACTAAAAAAGCCAAAATTAAAGATAAATACAAAAGATCATAATTAAATATATAATTACTCAATAAATAAAAATTTATTGTATTTAAGCTATTGTATAAATAAAAAATTCCAACCAACATAGGTAAAGAAACCAACAAAGTATAAAATAATAAATAAACTCCCGCTTGAAGACGTTCTGGTTGATACCCCCACCCCAAAATTAAAAATAAGGTAGGAATTAATCTTCTTTCGAAAAATAAATAAAATATAAATAAATTCATTCTTCTAAAAGTTAACACCAAAAAAATTAACAAAATTAAAATATTAAATAAAAATAAATTTTTATAGTTATTATATTTATAAACAGATTCACTAGCACTAATCATAAGAGTACAAATTCAAAGTCTTAATAAAATAAGACCATAAGAAATAACATCAAAACCTAAAAAATAAGAAATATTTACAAAATAATTAGTACAGTAATTTATCATAATAAATACAAAACTTACAATAAATAATAAATTTTGAACCATTCAAAATAACCCATTTATAAAACAAATAGGACTAATAAAAAGTATTATAAAAATTAATTTTAACATTGTAATACATTAAACGATTGAAAATAATCATTCCCATGTGTACGAATTATAGAAACTAAAATAGAAAGACCCAAAGCACCTTCACATACTCTAAAAGTTAAAAATATTATACTAAAAAAACTTCTATAATCCATTAAATTTAAATAAATAAACAAAAGAAAAAATAAACTCAATACAATATACTCTAATCTCAAAAGCATAGATAATAAATGCTTACGATTAGACACAAAAACAAAAATTCCTATTAAAAATAAAAAACAAGGTATCCCTCAATATAAACTCATTAACATTAGTTTTAATAGTTTAACAAAAACATTGGTCTTGTAAATCAAAAATAAGATTCTATCTTTTAAAACTTCAAGAGAAAAGAAATAACTTTATCATTAATCCCCAAAATTAATATTTTAAATAAACTACCTCCTGAAATTATACAACTCTTCCTATACTCTTCAACCCTAATCTCAAGATTAATTTTTATTCAAATAAATCACCCTCTTGCAATAGGATTAATATTATTAATTCAAACATTACAAATTTGTTTAATTACTGGATTAATAGCTAAAAGATTCTGATTCTCATACACTTTATTTTTAATTTTTCTAGGAGGTATACTTGTATTATTCATCTACGTAACTTCCTTAGCCTCAAATGAAATATTTTCACTTTCCATGAAATTAACAGTTATCTGTTTAATATTTATATTAACTTTTATAATAATTATTATATTTATAGATAAATTATCAACATCCTCATTCATTCAAAACATAGAAATACAATCCATTTACCATTTAAATTTAACTACTCCTGAAAACTCTTTAAATCTTCACAAATTATACAATTATCCAACAAATTTTATCACTATTTTATTAATAAATTATTTATTAATTACATTAATCGCAGTAGTAAAAATTACTAAGTTATTCTATGGCCCCCTCCGACAAATAAACTAATGAACAAACCTTTACGAACCCAACACCCCCTATTTAAAATTGCAAATAATGCATTAGTAGACCTTCCAGCCCCAATTAATATTTCAGCATGATGAAATTTCGGATCATTACTAGGGCTATGCTTAATTATTCAAATTTTAACAGGATTATTTTTAGCTATACATTACACTGCAGATATTAATTTAGCTTTCAATAGTGTAAATCATATCTGTCGTGATGTAAACTATGGTTGATTACTACGAACCCTTCACGCCAACGGTGCATCATTTTTCTTCATTTGCATTTACCTACACGTAGGACGTGGAATCTATTATGGGTCTTATTTATTCACCCCCACCTGATTAGTAGGAGTATTGATTCTATTTTTAGTAATAGCTACAGCATTTATAGGATACGTTTTACCTTGAGGTCAGATATCCTTCTGAGGAGCAACAGTTATTACTAATTTACTATCAGCCATCCCTTACCTAGGAATTGATTTAGTTCAATGAGTTTGAGGAGGATTCGCTGTAGATAACGCAACACTGACACGATTCTTCACATTCCATTTCATTCTCCCATTCATTGTATTAGCAATAACTTTAATTCACTTGCTATTTCTCCACCAAACAGGATCTAATAACCCCATCGGGCTAAATTCTAATATTGATAAAATTCCTTTTCACCCCTACTTCTCATACAAAGATATTGTAGGTTTCATTGTTATACTGGCAGCATTAATTTTATTAACATTAATTAACCCTTACTTACTAGGAGACCCGGATAATTTTATCCCCGCTAATCCTCTAGTAACCCCAGTCCACATTCAGCCAGAATGATACTTCTTATTCGCCTATGCAATTCTACGATCTATTCCTAATAAACTAGGAGGAGTAATTGCCTTAGTACTATCTATTGCCATCCTAGCAATTCTACCTTTCTATCATCTAAGAAAATTCCGGGGAATCCAATTTTACCCTATTAATAAAATTTTATTTTGAACTATAGTTACAACAGTAATTTTATTAACGTGAATTGGAGCACGACCAGTAGAAGAACCTTACGTATTAGTAGGACAAATTTTAACTGTAATCTATTTCCTATATTACATTATTAATCCCCTTATTAATAAATGATGAGACAATTTAATTAATTAGTTAATGAGCTTGAACAAGCATATGTTTTGAAAACATAAGATAGAAATTCAATTTTCTATTAACTTTACTAAATTATATTAACCACATATAACTAATCAATAATAATTTTAATCCAATAATAAATAATAAAAAATTTAATGAAAAAGGTAAAAAACTCTTTCAAGCTAAATATATTAATTTATCATAACGAAAACGAGGTAAAGTACCTCGAACCCAAATAAAAACAAAAGAAATAAATGTTAATTTAACATAAAATATAACATTAAATACATCACAACCCAAAAAAATTACACAAAATAACATGCTCATAAACAAAATTCTGGCATATTCAGCTATAAAAATTAAAGCAAATCCTCCTCTTCTATATTCAATATTAAATCCAGAAACTAATTCTGATTCACCTTCTGCAAAATCAAATGGAGTACGATTAGTTTCAGCTAAACAAATACAAAATCAAACTAATCTAATAGGAAATAAAATTACCAAAAACCAAATTATTTTTTGATAATAAAAAAAATCTAAAATATTATAACTTCCAATTAAAAACACAAAAGATAATAAAATTAATGCCATTCTAACTTCATAAGAAACAGTCTGAGCCACAGCCCGTAAACCCCCTAATAATGCATAATTAGAATTAGAAGACCAACCAGCAATCATAACAGTATAAACGCCTAAACTAGTACAACATAAAAAAAATAATAATCCTAAATTAAATGAAAACAGCCTAACAAATAAAGGAATACACAACCAAGCAACTAAAGACAAAAATAAAGAAAAAATAGGAGAAAAATAATAAGAAATATAATTTGATAAAAGAGGATAAGTTTGTTCCTTAGTAAATAACTTAATTGCATCACAAAAAGGTTGAGGAATCCCTATTAACCCAACTTTATTAGGTCCCCTACGAATCTGAATATACCCTAAAACCCTACGCTCCAAAAGAGTTAAAAAAGCCACTCTAACTAAAACACAAATTACTAAAATTAATCTTCCAATAATTGACAAAATAAATTCCATAAAAAACAAGTACTATTTGTAATATAAATTACATAAATAAATTCTAAATTTATTGCACTAATCTGCCAAAATAGTAAAATATTAATCATATTCCTTATATAAAATATTATTATTCTAGTACCTGGTCCTTTCGTACTAAGATACTTTAATAAATTAAAGATAGAAACCAACCTGGCTTACGCCGGTCTGAACTCAGATCATGTAAGAATTTAAAAGTCGAACAGACTTAACATTTAAGCGGCTACACCTAAAATTATATCTTAATCCAACATCGAGGTCGCAAACTTTTTTATCGATATGAACTCTCCAAAAAAATTACGCTGTTATCCCTAAAGTAACTTAATCTTATAATCACTAGTAATGGATCAATAAAACATAAATTAATGATTCTAATTAATTAAAAGTTCATTAAATTTTAATATCACCCCAACAAAATATTCTAAATTATAAAAATAAAATAAATCCAAAAAATCTAAACAACATAAAATATAAAGATTTATAGGGTCTTCTCGTCTTTTAATTAAATTTTAGCTTTTTGACTAAAATATAAAATTCTATTATAAATTTACATGAAACAGCTTATACCTCGTCCAACCGTTCATACCAGCCTTCAATTAAAAGACTAATGATTATGCTACCTTTGCACAGTTAGAATACTGCGGCCATTTAAAAAATTTCAGTGGGCAGGTCAGACTTTAAAATTAACTCAAAAAGACATGTTTTTGTTAAACAGGCGGGTAAAATGTTTGCCGAATTCTTTATATAAACTTATCATATAAAATTACATAAACAAAAAAATATACTAATTCTATCATTATTACTTTTTATACTAAATTAATAAAAAAATTTTTATAAACAAATTAAAATAAAATAAATAATATCACCAATAAAATAATTTATAACAAATTTTATAATGATTGCTAATTCTAAGCATACATTTTATATTATTACTATTAACTTTTAATAATTTATCTTAAAGCTTATCCCTTAAGATATTCAAATTAATAAATTTTTTAATTAAATAAATAACTAAAAAATTAAAAATTCGTAAATTAAATTTATTTCTAAAAAAACTAGATACCTTTATAAACGAATAACATTTCATTTCTAATAGTTTATTAAAAATAATTTTGACACATTAACTTTTATAAACTATTAACTCTTATAAAATCGAGATTAATAAAATAAATATTAATTATTAGATAAACCCTGATACACAAGGTACAATAAATTAAATTTTCTTTTTTAACAAAAATTTTTCAAAATATTTCAATTATCTTTCACAATACTAATCAACTATCATTAACATTATTTTTTCATTAAAAATTACTAAAACACTTAAATATATAATTATTTTTAATACATTAATTCAACCACAAAATAAATTAATAAACAAATTTTGATCAATTCATATTGATTTGCACAAAAATCTTTTCAATGTAAATGAAATGCTTTACTAAATAAGCTTTAAATTGTCATTCTAGATACACCTTCCGGTACATCTACTATGTTACGACTTATCTTACCTTAATAGTAAGAGCGACGGGCGATGTGTGCATATTCTAGAGCTAAAATCAAATTTACAATCTTTAAAATTTTACTATCAAATCCACCTTCACTAAACATTTCAAAATTAGATCCGTCTAAATAAATTTATTGTAACCCATCTCTACTTAAATATAAGCTACACCTTGATCTGATATAAATTTTGATAAAAATTATAGAAAATTATTATTCTAATAAAATATTCTGATAACGACGGTATATAAACTGAAAAACAAACTTAAGTAAGGTACATCGTGGATTATCAATTACAGGACAGGTTCCTCTGAATAGACTAAAATACCGCCAAATTTTTTAAGTTTCAAGAACATAACTACTACTACCTTAGCGACTAATATTACATTTTAAATAATAGGGTATCTAATCCTAGTTTATAATTAAAATTTATAAGCTTCAAAACTTTAATATAAAAAATTCTTAAATTTAAAATTTCACCTAATAAATTTAATATTATTTTAATATAATAAATTTTAACTCACACTGAACAAATTTTATTTGCATTATTTGTATAACCGCGGCTGCTGGCACAAATTTAGCCAATACTCTATGAAATTACTATTTCCAAATTTCTTTGATTAATAATATTATTTACTGAGAATATAATTAAATTTCATTCATTATTTAAATAAATAAAAACACATGCAAAAACTTACATATAAAATAAATCAATAATAAAATACAAAGCCAAAATAAAACTTTACACTTATTAAATAATAAAATAACATAGATTATATTATATGCCTTTATTAAACTAAATAACAATATTTAATTAAAAAAAAGAAAAAATTAGATTAGATTTAAATAAAATCAATTAGTAGTTTCCCCTGCGCAACAATTACCCCCTAAGCAATTTGTCGTTTTTCATTAAAAAAATTAGATGAACTTTAACTTATTACATAAATTAATTGCAAATAATCTTATTGTTAATTATTTATAACAAATTTAAATTTAAAATTACTAATATAATTAAATATAAATAATATAAAAAAATTAATATATAAATTGAAATAATAATTAAATTAAATAATAAAAAAAAATCATACTAATTATTAAAGATTTAAATAATATTTAAATCTAATCTAATTTTTTTTTTTTTTTTTTTTTTTTTAATAAATTTCATAAATATTAAATTTTATATATAAATTCTTATTCATTTTATTTATTTAAATGAAAATTTAATTTATATATATATAAATATTAAAAATAAATAAACGATATACCAAGTTAAGATTAATATATATATATATGTATATAAATATTTAATTAATTAATATATATCTATATTTATATAAAAAAAAGCTTTAAGATTCATAGATGAATAACAGTATTATCAATTTATTAGTATATAATATAATCTAACATTATAAACATTGTTATAAATTAATATTAAAAATAAATTTTTTATAATCATTTATCTATTTATATAAAAGTTGGTCTTTTAATTCTCGGAAATGTCTATATTGGAATTTTTAGTTATTTATATATAAAAATTCTAACTTTTAAAACAATACTTTTTTTATTTATTTAAATATTTATACACTAATTAATAATTAAAGGGCGTATGCAACTTAAATCAAAGTATAAAAAAAAAAAAAAAAAAAAAAATTAGATGAAAACAGCCTATTTCAAATGAAATAAGTTAATTTCATTC